CGAAATAGCTTTCTTAGTTCTATGCTATATGGTATCTGTAGTATTTATCCTTATGAGATACTGTAGAAAATGTACAAAATCAAATGATTTTAGAAATTTAGAAAGAAGGGGATATAATAAAATTCTTGATTAGATCTTCTCATAGGAACGATTTATTGAATTTGATTGCTGGATCCACAAAAAAAAAGAGAATGGTCTTATTCAAAACGCCTCGTTATTTTTAACCAATTATGTGCTTCAATATAATTCCCTGGAGTAAGCGCTATAGCTTGTTTCCAATACTCAGCAGCTTGATCGAACCAAGCCTCCGCAATTTCCGAATCGCCTTGTATAATGGCCTGTTCTCCCCGGTCGGAATAGGTTAGTAAATTCCCTCCCTTAGAACCGTACTTGAGAGTTTCCTACCTCATACGGCTCAGCAATCGATTCTTTTTGCGTCCCATCTTCTCTTAATCTATCCTATGCTAACTATTCTATTTTTTCTTGGGTTAACCAGAAGATGTTTATTGCATAAGTTTCCAAATCTAATTTGGATCAATGATTAGTTTTCTCTTTTCTCCCACCTTCAGAAGAATGAAGCATAGATATCCCCCGATATCGTTATAATTTTCTGAAAGGTAACTATCTCGGTTTCGTATTTCATATATGGTATATGAGATTTCTATTTATATAGAATCTTTGAAAAAGACTTTCCTCCGTTAAGAAAAAAGAACTTACTATCTTTGGGATCTGATGCTACACCGCTGCTCAATACTTTAGTAGATCGACTCTATTACATAAGTTGATTTCTCACTTTTCATATCATGACATAAGTAAGCAGTTCTGAACTGTATTTACCAAATAATAGCTTACTAATGGATCTTTACGGTGCTTTCTCTATCAATTCGACTATTTATCCATAGAGTATAGTATATAGGCCATACCTATTTCTTCCGATTTTTTTGGTTCTCGCGAAGTCTTTTTCCTTGCTACAGCTGATAAAAATCGTTACTTTGGACGATTCATATGTAGAAAGCCTATCTTTTTTCTAGTATTTACTAGACGATTAAATCTTTTTTTCTTTCTATAGTGAAGATAGTCGCACGTAATGACAGATCACGGCCATATTATTAAAAGCTTGTGGTAAAAAAGGATTTCGTTCTAGTGCCCGGAAATAATATTCCAAAGCTTTTGTATGCTCTCCGTTGCTTGTGTGTATAAGACCTATGTTATAGAGTATATAACTTCGATCATAGGGATCAATTTCTGGTCGCGTAGCTTCATAATAATTCTGTAAAGCTTCTGCATAATTTCCTTCGGATTGAGCCGACATCCGTTACGGTCGTTCATTCTAGTAAAAGAATCTCCGTTCCAGAACCGTACGTGAGATTTTCACCTCATACGGCTCCTCCCTTCTGTGCATAGTACTAAGAGGAATAATTCATGTAATCAAAATTTCACTATTCTCATTATGAACTGACAGGAGCTGGTATTTTTACAAGAAATTTCTAGCCAGCCTTCCCACAAGAGGTTTTTTATTAACACCAATCATATTAGTGCTAGATAAAAATGGTAACTCCAAAGATTCCTTTGTACTCAACGCTTACGATTTCCAGGAATTAGTCACTTCAACGGTCTTTGATGGTTATACGGGTACCAAAAGTACGAATGAGATGGATCTTTGTTTTCCTAACCATTCTTTTTAGTCCCGATACCAATAAGGAAAAGGGTTATTTATAACAAAGTTTTTGTGTTGTTGATTCCTAGGTGTAGTGCTTTTTCCCCGATGCCACCTATTGGTACTAAATGAAGTAGTATTGACCTCCAATACAGAACCTATAGATGTAACCTTTCGCTCAATACTAAAATCGATAATTGAAGCATCTAAGGCTGCATCAATCGAGGATACACGACAGAAGGAATTGATATATCTCTAAACTTCACCTTCACCAAGCGTAGGTTTCTTTTACTAATTTGTTTTTTTTCTATTCCTAACTACGTTCTTTTTATCGTAAAACTGAGGGGTAAAAAAAACAAGAAAAAATCAAATCGCACCATCTCTGTAATAGGTAAATGCCTTTTTTTCTCCGGAAGTTGTCGGAATTATTCGTAATAAGATATTGGCTACAATCGAAGAGGTCTTATCAATAAAATTTCCATTTATTCGAGATCTAGGCATAATTAGCAATTCATTCTATAATTCTTATCATCCCCCTTCGGGGAAAACGATCCCACAAAAAAAGGAATTGTACAGTACAAAATAACATAAAAACAGACTAATTGGAAAAAAGGCGGTGTCCTCCTTTTGGACAAAGATGAAATGAAATATTTGAATCAGATTATATTTCATTCCAGTTTCGTAGTATACCAATGACTATTACTATTTCATCTAAGTTGAATAACCAAGTTTCCTATGGATTTTGATAACTCGAGAAGTTTTGATTTGGTTATGATCCAAAAAAGAATGGAATAATCATTCCATGATAAAATCAAATTCAAATAAACATCCTTTTTGTTTGCATAACGTGTATGTGACACACCATACAATTGAAATAGAAAGATTCATCGGATGATTCATGAATTCCATGGGTTAGCTGATGAAAGAAGTTGTTGTTGATAAATATGAAATTGGAAAAGAAATTTCTTATTATAGAACCATCGGGCGGTTCTACATGTACTACAATTAAGATGAAGGACTCGCTATTCATTCGGGTCAAGAATAACATTCTGTAGGAGAGATGGCCGAGTGGTTCAAGGCGTAGCATTGGAACTGCTATGTAGACTTTTGTTTACCGAGGGTTCGAATCCCTCTCTCTCCGTTTCTTTTCATTCATCAACGTTACCGACTACAATGTATCAAATCAAATCAAAATTGATATCATTATTCTAACGGTAAGACCCTTATTTACATTTCCTTATTTAATAGAGATTCTCTAGCCCTAATTCATCCCTGTGATAGGTAAAATACAAATAGAAATATCATATTGATATTGAAAAAAAGAAAAAAAATCCTATTGCCGATCCTTTTTTGATACGTGAATGAGACAGGGCACAGGGCACTCTATTTACTTCAGCGAAAGGAGTCAAAATTGGTATGAACCTTGCTTTTTTATTTTCGTTAGAATCAAGTCTGACGGGAATAATATTCTACGACCAACAACTCATTTATTTTCAGACCGATCCATTTACTATCTATTATTTGATTTACAAATCCTTTATATTGTAAGGAGTCAATAGTCAAATGGTTTGGCAATTCCCCGTGGGGGGATGAAACAAGATAATTTTGAATCAGAGCTTTCGATCTTTCTTTATCCTTCGTAGTAAGAATATCTCGGGGTTTGCAACGATAACTTGGTATATCCACTATACGACCATTAACTAAAATGTGTCTATGGTTAACTAATTGTCTGGCTCCAGGAATGGTCGAAGCCATACCTAATCGAAAAAGGATGTTATCCAAACGCATCTCGAGTAGTTGTAGTAAAACCTGGCCTGTTGACCCTTTGGCTTTTCCAGCAATATGCACATATTTAAGTAATTGTCGCTCTGTCAGACCATAATGAAAACGCAATTTCTGTTTCTCTTCTAAACGAATACGATATTGTGATCTTTTTCCAGAGCGCAATTGGGTTTGAAGATCACTTCTGGATCTGGGTCTTTTACTAGTTAGTCCCGGTAAAGCCCCCAGCCGGCGTATTTTTTTGAAACGAGGTCCTCGGTAACGAGACATATAAAGGCTCCTTTTTGATTCACTTTTCTTTGACAAAAAGATATAAATTCAGACTGAACTAAAGGATTAGCAAAGCAAAACTAAATTTACTAAAGTCCTACAAAACAGAATCAAATAAATCTTATCAATATTCGGATTTTTTGTATATATAGGAAATTCAAGCGAAGGTTACGTTTTCCAATTTCTTCTGTAGAGATCTAATTGTTCTAGTCAACTTTTTTATTCATAGCTATAGCTGCAAGTTACCATGACATAATAGATTGGTGACCCGACATTTAGAGAAAGCGAGAGTAGATATTTTCAATCATGGAAAGAAAAAAATCGATAAAGAAAAAGAGCCGGCTATCGGAATCGAACCGATGACCATCGCATTACAAATGCGATGCTCTAACCTCTGAGCTAAGCGGGCGGATATAAGAGCAATAGTGTATAGGAATACAGGAAACTATCAGATCTTAGTTATTACCTAGTGATTATTCTTATTATTTCATTTATTGATTATTTCAATTTCTTCTATTTCTTAGTTATTAGTTATATATTTTCTATTCTATTTAGAAAAATTCTATTTCTAAAATAGAAAAGAAAACTATTTAGATATAGATAAATTAGATATCTAAATAGAAATTCAATTCCATATTCATATAATATATATATGAAATATATGAATATATAAAGAAATATATGAAGAAATATATGAATATATGAAAAGAAAATATCAATATATCAATCAAATTAGAATTCGAAATGAAAAAAAAAGAATGAATATTGACCGTTACACTATACCAAACCTTACTGTAAAAATGAAGTAGGAGTAAAGGCATATATATATGTGGGATATATCTATCCGTATTGAATTGCGGATACATCAATGATAGAATCATTTCGTATTGAAACAAATAGGGTTCATTCAATAGAGATGAAATGATAGAATAAAGGGTGGGCAAAAAAATAAAATAGCAGCATACACTTTTTCGATATAGAAATCATTACCTAATGAATTCAATAGTGCCAAGATAAATGAAAGAGGTGGATGGAATTACAACTGGATTCTTGTCTCAAAGGAAAGGGGATATGGCGAAATTGGTAGACGCTACGGACTTGATTGGATTGAGCCTTGGTATGGAAACCTGCTAAGTGGTAACTTCCAAATTCAGAGAAACCCTGGAACTAAAAATGGGCAATCCTGAGCCAAATCTCTTTTTTGAGAGAAAAAATGATGGAAAATGAGAATAAAAAGGGATAGGTGCAGAGACTCAATGGAAGCTGTTCTAACGAATGAAATTGACTACGTTACGTTAGTAGCTAAAAACCTTCTATCTTCTATCGAAATGACAGAAAGGATAACCTTATATGCGCCTAATACGTACGTATACATACTGACATAGCAAACGATTAATCACAACCCAAATCTGATATTGAATTCTATTCCTCTATATATGAAAAATATGAAAATAGAAATCTTCTATATAGAATATATATTCTAGAAATATATATAGATTCTATTATCTTATTATCTTAAGAATTAGATTAAGAATCTATATATTTCTTCATTCTATTATTCTAATTATTCTAGAATCTAATAATAGAATAATATTTCTATATTCTTATCTTTATTTCTTATTTATATTACTCTTAATATTACTCTTAATATGAGTAATAGTATGAGATAAGGACCTATAGAAACCCTCTATTAATTAGAATCATAGAGATCAAAAAATCTATGAAAAATTGAAGAGTTATTGTGAATCAATTCCAATTGAAGTTGAAAAAAGAATCGAATTCGAATATTCAGTGATAAAATGATTCATTCCAGAGTTTGATAGATCTTTTGAAGATTAATCGGACGAGAATAAAGAGAGAGTCCCATTTTACATGTCAATACCGACAACAATGAAATTTATAGTAATAGGAAAATCCGTCGAATTTTTAAATCGTGAGGGTTCAAGTCCCTCTATCCCCAATAAAAAGCCCATTTTACTCCCTCGCTCTTTATTTATCCTCATCCTCTTTCTTTTTTTTCATCAGTGACTCAGTTTAAACAAAATGAAATATCTTTCTCATTTCATTCACTCTGTTCTTTCACAAATGGATCCGAATAGAAATACTCGTATCTTCTTCCAATCCAATCTCATTTGTTTTGTATAGTACGATATGAACATATATGTTCAAGGAATCTCCGTTATTGAATCATTCATAGTCCATCTATTTTTCCTTACATTTCCAAAAAAAGTCTTCTTTTGGAAGATCTAAGAAATTCAGGGGCTAGGTCCAATTTTTTAAGATTTTATTTTTTAGTTTTTTTTCATTGACATAGATATAAGTACTCTGCTAGGATGATGCACGGGAAATGGTCGGGATAGCTCAGTTGGTAGAGCAGAGGACTGAAAATCCTCGTGTCACCAGTTCAAATCTGGTTCCTGACACGTGAATAATGTATCGGATAGATATTCATACCTCATACAAATGAAATTAATTCATTGAGACGGATCGGGATAGATATTCTTTACTTTCTTTTTCATTTGTCTTTTTTTCCTCTCTGTTCATACTTTTCTTATTCCAAAAGTATGTGAAATTTTCGTATATATCTCATAAAAAAAATTAGCTAAAAGGATTCAATCAAAGAGTGGAAGGATAGGAATAGAAAGGATGTATTTCAGACACAGTACAAAGAAACTCCGATTCTTATCATTTTTCATTTCTTCATTTCGTCTCTTCTGTCTTTTCTTTCAAATTTCATATCTTTTTTGTCACTCTTGCTCAAGTTACTTTCTGGGGTCCCCACTAAGTGATGTGCGCGGTACAAAGTTCATGGTGCAGAATTCTTTTGAGTCATCCTATTTTTTCTGCTCATACGAAATGTATATTATATGATATCTTCCCAATTGGGGAATAGCAATGAGAACCTCTTTTTCTTTTTTTATTTTAGCCCCTCCCTCCACAATACGAATGAAAGTCCAGTTACTCTGTTTCATCTAAAAGGGGAATGCCAAGATGCTCATTGATTGAAATTGAAATGAAATCTGGAATCGTGTCGTATAAGTAAAAAAGTGGTTTTTTATCAATCAATGAGCATCTTGAATTTCATAGAAATTGGGCGTAATATAATCTTTACGTAAGGGCCAGCCTATCCAACTTTCAGGCATCAAGATACGTTTAAGGCGAGGATGATTCTCATAAGAAATTCCCAACATATCATAAGATTCCCGTTCCTGAAAATCAGCACTTCTCCAAATCCAGAAAACTGACGGGGTTTGAGGATTACTCCTGGGAGCAAATACTTTTATGCATACCTCTTCTGGTTTATCTATACCATACCGTATTTTCGTAAGGTGATACACACTAGCTAAAAATCCGCCTGGTGCTACATCATAGGCACACTGGGAGCGTAAATAATTGTAACCATATACATATGAAATGACAGCAATGGAATCCCAATCCTCGGTTTTTATTTGTAAAGTCTCTATTCCTCGGCAATCAAAGCCTAAAGATCTATGAATTAGCTCATGCTTATAAAGTAAAGACTTATCTTACTTCTCTTTTTTCTATTTCATATTGATCTTATACTTCTATCTTAGAAATAGAAAGTGAAAGTAAAGAATCTCTTATCTTATAGTAAATGAAGAAATGAAATAAATTCAATAATTAAGAATTCCATAAAAGAATTTTCAATTCAATGAAAAACAATGAAAAAAAGAATAAAAAGAAATAAGAAATATAGTCTATTATTTATATGATATGAATTTATATGATATGAAAATAGAGTACTAAAAGAAAAGTACTAAAATCGCGTTTTGGAATAAACAAAATTCCTAAACCCACTCAACCCTTATCTTAGAATTTAGAATATAAGAATATAGAAGAAGGAACATTGATGTATTTAGGAATAATTCATTATTCCTACATTATCTTTGAAACAAATTGAAAGAATCTCTTAGGTTTGTTGTTCCACCAAAAAATGATTAGTCAGAGGACTTCTACTTAGTCAGAGGACTTCTACAAAGACTTAAGATCAATAAAAGAATAGGTCCTAGATCCATGCGACTTAGGATTGGGTTGGGTCAGGTTGAAGTCTTGAGACAGGATTCTTTCATAAATTGACCGGGATTGGCAAAGCAAAAAAGAGTGTTAACTCTTTGATCATGGACAGGAAAAGAGGAAAAATAGCATATGTAATTCATTCATGAAAGTGGATGAAGAGAGATGGGTATTTGATCCGAGATTTGACAAATACCAATTGAGTCCGTTGGAATGAATTATTGTGTTTCTTTTCTTGACTAAACAAAAATGAAATGTATTAGGGCTATACGGACTCGAACCGTAGACCTTCTCGGTAAAACAGAGAAAACTGATTATTATCGAAATGATTCGAACTGTTTCAAAGACCCAACATGCATTTTGTTGCATTGGGCTCTTTCATCAACTGATGTAAAGATCAGTTAGTCCACCATATTTTTTCTTTAGAGGAAGATAAGAAGATAATGAGATGGCTCCATGTGCTCTGATTCATTATTTGTATCCTGATCTAGGAGCAATACCAAAGTTTTTCAAAGAAGGGTGACCTTTATTTAGGTCTGCCTTTGGCCTAGATCAACCTAAGTGAAATGCAGTCTCTATCGCTCCGCTGCAAGAGTAAAATATGAGACTTCATACACCTCAAAGCTCATAGGACGAAAAGAGGTTCTTTTGAGATCCTTATACTCATTATGCCTGGCATTGAATGGACTGAGCATTTACCTTACAATGGTAGGTTCTATTTGATTTGGCACCGGAATTCGCACCTGAACCGGATCAAACCAAATTTGTCAGGCTATTTTTCTCTTGTTCTCTCGAATCTACGGAGTAAGACATCGACTTCTCAAAAAGATCAATTATGGTCATTGCATAATGGGCTCCCTTGAAAAACATTGGCGCACGTGTAAACGAGGTGCTCTACCTAACTGAGCTATAGCCCTTGTCATAACCATTTTAACATAGAGACAATTTCTTGTCAAGAAGGGTATCCCATAATTCCACATGATAACTCTCTGATCCATTTATGTTTACTGGTAAAAGATTGATATTGCTTAGAAAACATAATTTACCTATAATCCATCGAAGTGATGGAGACCCTTTTTGTGGTGATAAATGACCTACTTAACCCAGTGGTTAGAGTATTGCTTTCATACGGCGGGAGTCATTGGTTCAAATCCAATAGTAGGTAGAACTTATTAGATACCGGATTCCATGGTATCTAATAAGTTTTTCTACCCATCCTCTTTTTTTCGTTCTATCATCAGATTAATCAAATTCGACTTCATTGTGTTCAATTTGTGGAATCAAGATGTAGTGTGTAGTGTATAATAAAGAACTCTTTTGATTTTGATTGAATGTATTGACTACTAATAGGAAATCACTTTGACAGCTTCTACTCGTGTCCTAGCTCGTCTGAGAGCTAGATTTGCCTCAATTGCTTGTCTCTTACCCTCAGCTCTACTCAAGTTAGCTTCAGCTATTTCAAGAGTTTGTTGAGCTTCTTGTGGATCAATGTCAGTACTAATTTCCGCACCATTTCCTAAAATGGTGATCTCATTATTACTTATTCTAGCGAAACCGCCCATAAGAGCCACCGTTAACCATCGGTCGTTTAGCCGTATTCTCAAAAGACCTATATCTACAGCCGTGGCAATGGGGGCATGGTTTGGTAATATCCCAATTTGTCCACTATTAGTAGATAAAATAATCTCTTTCACTTTGGAATCCCAAATCATTCGATTAGGAGTCAGTACACAAAGATTTAAGGTCATTTCTTCAATTTGCTCTCCTCTTCTAAGTTCATAGCTTTCGCGGTAGCTTCATCGATGTTACCCACCAAATAAAAGGACTGCTCGGGAAGACCGTCTAATTCTCCGGAAAGGATGAATTGAAACCCCCGAATTGTTTCTGCGAGACCAACATATTTCCCCGGAGAACCAGTAAAGACTTCTGCCACAAAGAAGGGTTGTGATAAGAAACGCTCAATCTTGCGTGCTCTTGCTACAGTTAAACGATCTTCTTCGGATAATTCGTCCAACCCAAGGATAGCTATAATGTCCTGAAGTTCTTTGTAACGTTGTGAAGTTTGCTTAACCCTTTGCGCAGTTTCATAATGTTCCTCGCCAACGATCCGAGGTTGTAACATAGTTGACGTTGAATCCAAGGGATCTACTGCTGGATAAATACCTTTGGCAGCTAATCCTCTTGATAATACGGTAGTAGCATCTAAATGTGCAAATGTCGTGGCAGGAGCAGGGTCGGTCAAATCATCCGCAGGTA